AAAATTTAACTGTCTCAATTCCCGGGCAATTGCACCAAAAATTCGAGTTCCTTTGGGGTTTCCTTCTTGGTCAATGACAACCGCAGCATTGTCATCATATCGTATTATCATACCGTTATCACGTTTGAGTTCTTTACAAGTACGTACAATTACAGCTCTGACCACCTCTGATCTTGCTAGGGGCATATTTGGCACTGCGTCTTTGATCACAGCAACAATAACGTCACCGATATGAGCATATCGACGATTGCTAGCTCCTATGATTCGAATACACATCAATTCTCGAGCCCCGCTGTTATCCGCTACATTCAAAAGGGTCTGGGGTTGAATCATATCATTTTTTTATAATCTATTCTTTCAATGCAAAGCAAAGAGTGAAGAAAAAAAAAAAAAAGAAATATTGTTTGTCCAAAGAAAGAAACCGGCACCTGTTATTGTTTTTTTATCCCCAAGACCTTTTTCTTTTGATTCTTTTTATCCCGAAATAATGAATTGAGTTCGTATAGGCATTTTGGACGATGCTATTGAAATCGCCCTTCTGGCTATATTTTCTGTTACTCCACCCATTTCATAAAGTATTCGACCTGGTTTAACAACAGCTACCCAATATTCAGGGGATCCTTTCCCCGAACCCATACGTGTTTCTGCGGGTTTTACTGTAACCGGTTTGTCTGGAAATATACGTACCCATATTTTTCCACCGCGGCGTGCATTTCGTGTCATTGCTCGTCGACCTGCTTCTATTTGTCTAGACGTGATCCAAGCAGGTTCAAGTGCCTGAAGAGCGTATTTACCGAAAGAAATATGATTACCTCGATAAGATATTCCCTTCATTCTTCCTCTATGTTGTTTACGGAATCTGGTTCTTTTGGGGTTATAGTTGATGGTTGGTTCTGAATTCCATCTCTACTACAGAACTGGACATGAGAGTTTCTTCTCATCCAGCTCCTCGCGAATAATAAAATTTTAAAAAAGTCTATTATTCATTTGTATATCTTGCTTTTTTAGCTAACTAAGCATATTAATATTTCTATTTTATATTTTTAAATTGATATTTTTAAATATCATATTCTTTTTTTTTGTTCTAACGAATATTTATTTTGTTTTTCTTTTTATCCTATTGGATTGAGCAAAAATTATCAATCCAAGAAGATAAAGTTTTCACGGGCGAATATTGACTCTTTTCGTCGCTATTTTAGTTGTAGGGTTAACTCATGACTTTTATTTTCCCAATAGATGAAGGAATTAGTCTCTGGTTTGTTTCGCCATCCCGATCAATGAGTCTGTTTTCAATAGATTTGGATTCACAGGTTCCATCGTTCCCATCGCTTCTTACTTAATGGTTAGGTCTGATTTCTACAACGGAGCTCATAATGCAATTTTTTCTTGAGCCAATTTTCTTAGTCTTTATTGGCTCGAAGCTCTTATTTTTTTTGTTCTATGAACGGATTCGTTTTCTTTTTTATGAATCCATATTGATTGATGCTTTATTACATTGCTTTTTTATGAGATGACTCATAAACCTTACATATTGGATGGAATTTTATATCGTTGTTTTTGTTTTTTCTCCCCTTCTTTCACCCTTCCGTTTATCCACATATTTCTTCTTCGCTTCACAATTTAGAATAAGATTTATTTTTCTTTTATTTATGCAAAAAAGATTTCAGTTGCTACAGTGATATGACCAATATATCATATCTTGACTGGTTTTTTGGATCCAGATAATGTGAAGTGATGAGTTGGTTATTAGTTCTATAGTTATTTGTTTATACAAAAAAAAAGGCTGGTCTTTTTTTTTTTTTATTTAATCCTATAACCCTAAAAAACCAACGAGTCGCACACTAAGCATAGCTATTATTTCAATAGGGATTTTTATTCAATCTTATAGAATTAGAATTGTTCATTTTGGTTTTGTTTTGATTGAACATAAAAAAGGAACGAATTTTTATTTTTTTGTTCCATTACTGGATCGAAGGGAAAGACAAGTAAAGTTTTATTATTCCCCGTCTATAAATATCCAAATTTTAATCCCTAAAACTCCATATATAGTTCGAACTGTATAAGAACAATAATCTATTTTAGCTCGAATGGTTTGGAGGGGAACCCTGCCTTCTCTGATCCATTCGACACGCGCAATTTCTTTTCCGTCGATACGCCCTGAAATTTGTACTTGAATTCCTTTTGTATCTGCTTGTTCAGTTAATTCAATAGCCTTTTTCATTGCTTTTCGAAAAGAAACTCTATTTTTTAATTGGCCGGCTATAAATTCTGCAAGAATATTAGGGCTTCCGTAAGGTTTTGCAATTCTTGTGATAGTAATGTTAAGTTTTCGGTTGACACAATGAAATTCTTTTTGTAGATTCATCTGCAATTCTTCGATTCCTCCCGGTCGATTTTCTATTAATAACTTTGGGAATCCCATATAGATAATGACCTGGATCAGATCGATTCGTTTTTGAATTTCTATACGTGCAATTCCCTCGACGCCAGAGGGAATTTT